ATAAAAAATTTTTTATTTCAGATTATCCTGAAGAAACAACAAAAGAAAGGGATAAAAAAGAGAAGGATAAAGAAAAGAAAGATAAAAGAGAGGAAAAAGAGAAGGATAAAGAAAAGAAAGATAAAAGAGAGGAAAAAGAGAAGGATAAAGAAAAGAAAGATAAAAGAGAGGAAGAAGCACGGGTCAAAAGAGTGAAAGTTTGGGATAGCGTTACCTTTTCGCAACTAACAAGAGGATGTTTGTTAGTAACCAAATCTATTCTTCGAAAATATATAATCTTACCTTTATTGATAATAGCTAAAAATATTATTCGTATACTTTTATTTCAATCTCCAGAATGGTCGGAGGATTTTAGAGATTTGAATAGAGAAATACATATTAAATGCACCTTTAATGGAATTCCATTACCAGAAAAAGAATTTCCGAGAAACTGGTTAATGGAAGGTATTCAAATAAAAATCCTATTTCCTTTTCGTTTGAAACCTTGGCACAGATCTAAGTTACAATTCACTCAAAAGGATCCAATGAAAGAGAAGAAAGGGCAAAAAAAGAATTTTGGCGGCTTCTTAACGGTTTTAGGCAAGACAACAGAAAGTCCTTTTGGTCCTCCTCGAAACGAAAAAGGACTTTATTCCTTTGATTTTAAACCCATTTTTAAGAAACTCGAAAAAAAAAGAAAAATGTTGAAAAAGAGGTGGTTTCTAGTTATAAGGGCTTTAAAACAACGAACAAAGTTTTTTACAAATGTCACAAAATCAAAAGAAAGGAAAAAAAAAGTTATCAAAAAAAGGTCCTTTTCCCTTTTAAAATTGAAAGCAAAACTAAAAGAACTAATGAGAATTTTTTTAGCATTTACCGGACTGTATGAATTGAATGAAACTAAAAAAGATTTAATAACCAACAATCATATAATTCATAAACCCTCTACTCAAATTAGACATATACCTATACCTACGGGTTGGACAAATTCTTCACTGCCCGAAAAACGAATGCAAGATTTGACCAATAGAACAAGTACAATCATAACTCAAATAAAAAAAATTACAAAAAAAAAAAAAAAGAAAACTGTTTTTCTAATCTCAAAGACAAAAATGAATTCTAAAAAAAGAAGTTATGATCTGAAAAGATTAGAATCTAGAATAAAAAGAAGAAATTATGAATTTTTCTATAAATTCCAGTATTTTAAAAAAATTTGTATTGAAAAAAAAGCCATATATACTGTTCTATCTATCATTAATATTCTCAGGATGAATTCACAACTTTTTCTTGAATCAGTCAGAAACCTTATTCATAAAGACATCCAAGATAATGAAGAAAACCAAGATAAAATTATGAAATTGAAGAGAAATAAAAAAGGGATTAACTTTATTTCGAATATAAAAGAGACTGCTACTAATATGAAAAGACAGATTTTTGGTGACTTATCCTCTTTGTCACAAGCATATATATTTTATAAAATATCACAAACCCTACTTATTAACTTATATAAGTTAAGACCCACTCTTCGAGATGATGGAAAAGCTTTTTTTCTAAAAAAAAAAAGAAAGGATTTTTTTGAAGTACAAGGAATTTTTCATTCCGAATTAAGACATAAAAAAAACATTACCTTTATAACGAATCCATGGAAAAACTGGTTGTTAAAGGCGGGTCATTATCAAAATGATTTATCTCCGATAAGATGGTCTAGATTAATATCAAAAAAAAGGAGAAATCTTGTTAATCAACGATGTATGACTGAAAATAAGGGTTTAAATAAAAAGGATTCCTGTGAAAAGGAAAAAGACTTATTAATGAAGTACGAAAAACAAAAGAATTTTCAAGGGGAGTTATTACTAAAAAAAAAAATCAAAAAATACTCTCGATATGATCTTTTAGCGTATAAATCTATAAATTATGAAGATCCGAAGGACTCGTCTATTTCTAGATTGTCATTAAAAACAAAAACTAAGCAAGGAATTTTCTATAATTTTACGATACCTAAACGCAAATTTATTCGTGGGTCAGAAGGGGTTTCTATTACTAACTGTCTGGAAGAAGACGAGACTCTGGAGATAGAACAAAACCGGGATAGAAAATATTTGGATTGGAGGATTTTCTATTTTTTTCTTAAAAAAAGAATCCAAATTGAATTTTGGATTGATACTGGAACAAAAAAAAAAAAAAACCTTTTTGATTGGATGGAAATGAATGAAAGACTACTAAGCGATTCCATATGCAATAATGAAAGACTACTAAGCGATTCCATATGCAATTTGGAACTTTGGCTCTTCCCAAAAAATTTGATACTTTACAATGCATATAAGAAAAAACCTTGGACCATACCAATCAAATTACTTCTTTTCGATTTGACTAGAAATGACAATCTTAGTGAAAAATCCGAAGAACTAGTAGATTTTGAATCAGTTTTCTTAAACCAAGAAAAATATCTTGAAGACAATTTTGCAGAATCAGACATGAAAAAAAAAAACTACAAAGGTTCTATGGAAGCGGAGCTTTTTTTATTCCTACAAAGACCTTTATGTTTTCAATTAAAATGGAATACTTCTGTAAAAAAAAAATTAGTCAATACTATGAAAGTTTATTGTTTCCTGCTTAAATCAATAAATCCAAATGGAGCGACTCTATCCTCTATTCAAAGGGGAGAAATAGGTATCGATTTTCTGCTAATTGACAACGATTTGAGTCTTACAGAATTTCTAAAAAAGGGAATATTTATTATCGAACCAGTTCGCCTGGCTGTCAAAAATGGAGGGCACTTTCTTCTCTATCAAACCTTAAAAAATTCATTGGTTCATAAGAATAAACAAAAAATGAATAAAAAAGAAGAAGAAAGAAACTATGCGGATACAAAGAATTGGGATAAGTCCACAGGAAATAAAAAGAAAAATTATTATGATTTGCTTATTTCTGAAAAGACTTTATCTCCTCGGCAATGCCGAGAGTTGAGAATTCTACTATCTTTTAATTCCTTTAATTCCAAGAATAAAAAAGATAGTAAGATAAATAACGAATTTTTTAATGGAAATAACACCAAAACCCGTAGTAATATTTCGAATAAAACCAAAAAGATTTCTCGAGATAACAAAAAATTAAAAAATAAAAATCAAGTAATTAAATTTAAACTCTTTCTTTGGCCCAATTTTCGATTAGAAGATTTAGCTTGTATGAATCGCTATTGGTTTGATACTAATAATGGGAGTCGTTTTAGTATGGTAAGAATACATCTGTATCCACGATTAAAAAACTTTTACTAATAAGTTTTTCCTCTATTCCAGAGCGTATTTGCTGCCTAAAGACAAAAAGATACACGCATGTCTAGTTTTTCATTCTATTCTTATATATTTTGTTAAATTAACAACATATTTTTTCAATCTAATTTTGGTATTATTATTACTGATCAATTAGTATTACTGATCACTCACTATATCAATATATATATATTATACTTTAAAAGACTTTAAAAACTAATTAAAAACTAATTAATATTTATCTATTATATATTATAATAGTATATATTATAATAGATAAATATTAATATAATCAAAATATTATACTATTTTCAAATTTAAGTAGGGGAAAAGATTTCATTTTATGGTTAAAAATTCATTCATCTCAGTTATTTCCCAAGAAGAAAAAAAAAAAAACGAGGGATCCACTGAATTTCAAGTATTCCGTTTTACCAATAAGATACGAAGACTTACTTCACATTTGGAATTGCATAGAAAAGACTTTTTATCCCAGAGGGGCTTACGGAAAATTATAGGAAAACGCCAACGACTGTTGGCTTATTTGTCAAAGACAAATGAAGTACGTTATAAACAATTAATTAGTCAGTTGGATCTTCGGAAACCAAAAATGCGTTAAGTTGAAAAGTTAATTTTGAGTTCTTTTTTTCTATTTATTCTATTTTTTAATTAGTAATAAATCTTCAATTTTTAATTTTGATAAATTTCTTTTCGTTTTCAATAAGTTATGAAAGAATGAATCGAGGAAAAACCTATGAATATACCATCTACAAAACAAGACCTCATGATAGTCAATATGGGCCCGCACCACCCATCAATGCACGGTGTTCTTCGACTAATCGTTACTCTAGACGGCGAAAATGTTATTAACTGTGAACCCATATTAGGTTATTTACACAGAGGGATGGAAAAAATTGCAGAAAACCGAACAATTATACAATATCTACCCTATGTAACACGTTGGGATTATTTAGCTACAATGTTCACAGAAGCAATAACTGTAAACGGACCCGAACAACTGGGAAATATTCAAATACCTAAAAGAGCTAGCCATATAAGAGTAATTATGCTAGAGTTGAGTCGTATAGCTTCTCATCTGTTATGGCTTGGACCCTTTATGGCGGATATTGGAGCACAGACCCCTTTCTTCTATATTTTCAGAGAAAGAGAATTGGTATATGATCTATTCGAAACTGCGACTGGTATGAGAATGATGCATAATTTTTTTCGTATCGGAGGAGTAGCGGCTGATCTACCTCATGGATGGATAGAGAAATGCTTGGATTTCTGCGAGTATTTTTTAACAAAGGCAGCTGAATATCAAAAACTTATTACGCGAAATCCTATTTTTTTAGAACGAGTTGAGGGAGTAGGTGTTATTGGTATAGAGGAAGCAATAAATTGGGGTTTATCCGGGCCAATGCTACGAGCTTCTGGAATGCAATGGGATCTTCGCAAAGTGGATCATTATGAATGTTACGACGAACTTGATTGGGAAGTCCCGTGGCAAAAGGAAGGGGATTCATTAGCTCGTTATTTAGTACGAATCAATGAAATGAGAGAATCCATAAAAATTATTCAACAGGCCGTGGAAGGAATTCCGGGAGGTCCGTATGAAAATTTAGAAATACGATGTTTTGATAGAGAAAGGTATATAGACTGGAATGATTTTGAATATAGATTCATTAGTAAAAAGACCTCTCCTACTTTTGAATTATCGAAACAAGAACTTTATGTAAGAATGGAAGCTCCAAAAGGGGAATTGGGAGTTTTTCTGATAGGAGACCAGAGTGGTTTTCCTTGGAGATGGAAAATCCGCCCCCCAGGGTTTCTCAATTTGCAAATTCTTCCTCAGTTAGTTAAAAGAATGAAATTGGCTGATATTATGACAATACTAGGTAGCATAGATATCATTATGGGGGAAGTTGATCGTTGAAATGATAATTGATACAACAGAAATACAAAATATACACTCTTTTTCCAGATTAGAATCTTTAAACGAAATTTTGAAGAGTATATGGATGCTGCTTCCGATTTTGACTCTTGTATTGGGAATAACAACAGGCGTACTAGTAATTGTGTGGTTAGAAAGAGAAATAGCCGCAGGAGTACAACAACGTATTGGACCCGAATATGCCGGTCCTTTAGGAATTCTTCAAGCTCTCGCCGATGGGGTTAAACTGCTTTTTAAAGAAAATCTTCTTCCATCTCGAGGAGATACTAGTTTATTCAGTATTGGACCATCCATAGCAGTTATATCAATTCTACTAAGCTATTCAGTAATTCCTTTTGGCTATCACCTTGTTTTAGCTGATCTAAAGATTGGTGTTTTTTTATGGATTGCTATTTCAAGTATTGCCCCCATCGGACTTCTTATGTCAGGATATGCATCCAATAATAAATATTCTTTTTTAGGTGGTCTACGAGCTGCTGCTCAATCGCTTAGTTATGAAATACCATTAACTCTATGTGTGTTATCAATATCTCTACGTGTGAGTCGTTGAAACATAAACTTTTATCTACTACTTCTTTATAAGTATAAGAAACTGTGTAAATAATAAGCGAAATAACTTGGATGGAGCTGTTTATTTTATTTTTTCGAGTTCTAGTTAGCGTTTAAGTTTATGAGCGAAATCAGATAGTTATATGAGTGAAAGAAAACAGCTTACAAATTCGCAGTAAATATAAATATTGAGTCTCATTATCCTAAGTACAAGAGGCAAGCGGAAAAAAGAAAAGCAGAAGAGAGCTTTTACCCCAGGATTGGGTGATTAGTCCTCCTGTCTTGAAGCGGGTTCATAATGATCAACCATATTGCTTTTTTACTATGTTTGGCGTGTATTACCAAATATGTATTACCATAACGGGGGATTGAGCAAAAACGCGTGGATGGTTAGGAACACCAAGATAGACAACGGATTAGTAATGGAGATTGTATCAAAATTATCCCAAAGGATATTTTTGCAAAAGTCAAATAATAGTAAAATACAAAGTATGAAAAGAAAACTAATTGGGGCTTTAAATTGGTAGAAAAAATAAGGTAGTACTTCCCACAATTCCGATCCAGAGTATGCTCCTATCCACAAATTAGAAAAATGACTATCAGAAACGAAATAACCCTTTACTTTTACCTTTTTACTTTTTTGTTTAAGCCCTTTTTTCTTAGAAAAATAAACAAGGCTAGGAAAAAAAATATCCCTAACACTCAAAAAAATAAAATCACAATACAATAGAATAAAAAAGTAATTCTTTTTTTTGTAATCTAAAAAATAATAGGTTGAAATTTTGATTTATACAAATCTACAAGGAGTATTTGATTGTAATATAAAGTTAGAAAAAAAAGAAAAATTATAATAATATTAAGGATGAGATCAATTCAGAAGTACTTTCTCCTTCTTTAAATTCGAATTTAAAATTTAAATTAGAATAATAACAGACAGAATTTCAGTGGTCTAATTGAGGGCGTTTGGATCCTATCTATTCTACAAACTAAGAACCCATATGACAAATATATCAAAATAAAGAGAATAGGCTTCGGCCCTTAGATATTTATTTATGACCCTCGAGGAGCCATATGAGGTGAAAATCTCATGTATGGTTCTGGAATAGCGATAGGAGCGACTATGCTATTATCGACTATGATTATCTAATAGTTCAAGTACAGTTGATATAGTTGAGGCACAGTCGAAATATGGTCTTTTGGGGTGGAATTTGTGGCGACAACCAATAGGATTTATTGTTTTTCTAATTTCTTCCCTAGCAGAGTGTGAAAGATTGCCTTTTGATTTACCAGAGGCGGAAGAAGAGTTAGTAGCCGGTTATCAAACTGAATATTCGGGTATAAAATTTGGTTTATTTTATGTTGCTTCCTATCTAAACCTATTAGTTTCTTCCTTATTTGTAACAGTTCTTTACTTGGGCGGTTGGAATATTTCTATTCCGTACATTTTTGTTCCTGAGCTTTTTGAATTCAATAAAGTGAGTGGAGTTTTTGAAATAACAACAGGTATCTTTATTATATTGGCTAAAACTTATTTGTTTTTGTTCATTTCCATCACAACAAGATGGACTTTACCTAGGTTAAGAATGGACCAACTGTTAAATCTTGGATGGAAATTTCTTTTACCTATTTCTCTAGGAAATCTATTATTAACAACTTCTTCACAACTTTTTTCACCCTAACTTTAATGGAATGGTATAGTCTATATTTCCTACTTGCTTCAAACAAGAGAAATAAACAAAAATCAAATTATTCCGAAATATTTCTAATATGCTCCCTATGGTGACTGGGTTATTAAATTATGGTCAACAAACAATACGAGCTGTAAGGTACATTGGGCAAAGTTTTATGGTTACCTTATCCCACGCAAATCGTTTACCTGTAACTATTCAATACCCTTATGAAAAATTAATTACATCGGAACGTTTCCGCGGTCGAATCCATTTTGAATTTGATAAATGTATAGCTTGTGAGGTATGTGTTCGTGTATGTCCTATAGATTTACCCGTTGTTGATTGGCAATTCGAAACTCATATTCGAAAGAAACGATTGCTTAATTACAGTATTGATTTCGGAATCTGTATATTTTGTGGTAACTGCGTTGAGTATTGTCCAACAAACTGTTTATCAATGACTGAAGAATATGAGCTTTCGACTTATGATCGTCATGAATTGAATTATAATCAAATTGCTTTGGGTCGTTTACCAACATCAGTAATTGACGATTATACAATTCGAACAATTTCAACCTTCCCCCAACTAAACAGGAGTGGGCTGGGCCCTTCAATTCAAAAAATACAAAATTCAAAATGAAAGAATAATTACTAAAACTAGAGAAATGAGGTTTTTTTGTTTTGTTTAGTCAATAAAATCGTTAGTAATCCCAACTATTGGTTTGGTGGTTGGATTGATTATGAGAGTTGCGACTTTATTTTGATTTTGACTAAAAACCTATCCATTTTTGATTGAAAATTGATTAATCTTTACGTAATTTTTTTTTTCGAAAAATAAAAATTTATTTTTCAATATTATTGTCTAATATCGCACTTTCTTTTTGGGTAAGGAATAGTATTTTTCCCATAGTTATACCTACATCAATTCATACCATTTCGGATTGAATTCAATAGGATTTTATTCAATTAGGAACATATCAGAAAAATTTTTTCCTGGTCGAGTCAATAAGGTTATGAAAAAAAATTTGATGGATTTATCTTTTCTTTATACGTAAAATGGATTTGACTGGACCAATACATGATTTTCTTTTAGTTTTTCTGGGATTGGGTCTTATATCATTTGCTTTAGGGGTCGTATTACTTACCAACCCAATTTATTCCGCGTTTTCGTTAGGGTTGGTTCTTATTTGTATATCTTTATTTTATGTTTTATCAAACAGCTATTTTGTAGCTGCTGCACAACTCCTTATTTACGTAGGCGCAATAAATGTTTTAATCATATTTGCTGTGATGTTCATAAATGGTTCAGACTATTCCAAAGCTTTTTCTCTTTGGACCGTTGGAGGCGGGGTTACTTCGCTGGTTTGTACAAGTATTTTTGTTTTATTAATTGCTACTATTCCAGATACATCGTGGTACAGCGTTATTTGGACGACAAGATCAAACCAGATTCTCGAGAAAGATTTGATAACGAATAGTCAACAAATTGGAATTCATTTATCAACAGATTTTTTTCTTCCATTTGAGCTAATTTCGATAATTCTTTTAGTTGGATTAATAGGCGCAATTGCTGTGGCTCGTCAATAATAGTATTAAAGCCTTAGAACTACCCAAATAAATCTGAATTCAACTTTGTTTTATCTTATCGCACCAGGTTTCATTCTATTTAAAAATTCTTTGTTCATGTATCAATTTTTCTCTATTTCGATTAGAAATAGAACTTCTTTTCAAGTTCTTTTTCTTTTTATTCAATTTGAATTTATTACTAATATATGGTTTTTTATGTACTTGTTATATTTGACTCAACGGATTCTGTAGAATTTTTGTTCATATTGATATAAAGTTTTATTTTTACTCTTATTGTCTTATTGAAAGAAATAAAAATTGATAAGGAGTTGGTCAATGATACTCGAGCATATACTTGTTTTGAGTTCCTTTTTATTTTGTATCGGTATTTATGGGTTGATCACGAGCCGAAATATGGTTAGAGCTCTTATGTGTCTTGAACTTCTACTGAATGCAGTTAATATAAATTTCGTAACATTTTCTGATTTTTTTGATAGTCGTCAATTAAAAGGAAATATTTTCTCAATTTTTGTTATAGCTATTGCAGCGGCTGAAGCAGCTGTTGGACTGGCTATCATTTCGTCAATCTATCGTAACAGAAAATCAACTCGTATCAATCAAGCAAATTTATTGAATAAGTAGTATTATTCATATAAATTAAAATATTCATGAATTCTATATATATATATTCATGTTTGTTAAAATTTAAGAAATGAAAATGAAAGTCTCTTGGCCCTCTTTCATGTACATACCTCAATCCAGAATTGATTCAAAAAATTCTGGTCAATTTTTGATTCATCTTATGTCTAAAAATATTATTGAGTTACAAAACGACTAGATCGAAAATTTATGACGTTCAAAAGTTTATAGACCCAATGTCACATTCAGTAAAGATTTATGATACATGTATAGGGTGTACTCAATGTGTCCGAGCCTGCCCCACAGATGTATTAGAAATGATACCTTGGGACGGATGTAAAGCTAAGCAAATTGCTTCCGCTCCACGAACAGAGGACTGTGTTGGCTGTAAAAGATGTGAATCGGCCTGCCCAACGGATTTCTTGAGTGTTCGAGTTTATTTATGGCATGAAACAACTAGAAGTATGGGTCTAGCTTATTGATAGGTTTCCGACAACACTATTTAAATTTGAATACATTTTTTTTATCGACAGAACCCGTCCTCAAAACAAAAAATAGAAGGATATTCTGTTTTGAGCACGGGTTTGTTTTTCTGGTCCAAGCGTATCTTGTCTTTACCATGAATTCTTTTCCTTGGTTAACATTCTTTGTAGTCTTTCCGATATCAACAGGTTCCTTAATTTTATTTCTACCTCAAACTCAGAGAGGGAATAAAGTAATTAGATGGTATGCTATATGTATATGCATTTTAGAACTGCTTTTAATGACCTACGCATTTTGTTATTATTTCCAGTCTGATGATTTATTAATTCAATTTTCGGAGAATTATAAATGGGTCAATTTTTTTGATTTTTATTGGAGATTGGGAATAGACGGACTTTCTGTAGGACCTATTTTACTAACAGGATTTATCACTACTTTAGCTACTTTAGCGGCTCGGCCAGTTACTCGAGATTCCCGATTATTCCATTTTTTGATGCTAGCAATGTATAGTGGTCAAATAGGATTATTTTCTTCTCGAGATCTTTTACTTTTTTTCATCATGTGGGAGTTAGAATTAATTCCCGTTTATCTACTTTTATTCATGTGGGGGGGAAAGAAACGTTTGTATTCAGCTACAAAGTTTATTTTATACACCGCAGGGGGTTCCATTTTTTTATTAATAGGAACTCTGGGTATCAGTTTATATGGTTCCGCTGAACCAACATTAAATTTTGAAACATCAGCCAATCAATCATATCCATTAGTGCTGGAAATAATATTTTATATTGGATTTCTTATAGCTTTTGCTGTAAAATTACCGATTATCCCTTTACATACCTGGTTACCAGATACTCATGGCGAGGCACATTACAGTACTTGTATGCTTCTAGCCGGAATCTTATTAAAAATGGGAGCATATGGATTGGTTCGGATCAATATGGAATTATTGCCCCATGCTCATTCTTTATTTTCTCCATGGTTGATAATACTAGGCACAATACAAATAATTTATGCAGCTTCAACATCTCCCGGTCAACGTAATTTAAAAAAAAGAATAGCCTACTCCTCAGTATCTCATATGGGTTTTATAATTATAGGAATTAGCTGTTTAAGCGATACGGGACTCAACGGAGCCGTTTTACAAATAATATCTCATGGATTTATTGGTGCTGCGCTTTTTTTCTTGGCAGGTACCACTTATGATAGAATGCGTCTTCTTTATCTCGACAAAATGGGAGGAACGGCTTTTTTTGTTCCAAAAACATTTACAATGTTCAGTATCTCATCGATGGCTTCTCTTGCATTACCGGGCACGAGTAGTTTTTTTGCAGAATTTATAATTTTTTTTGGAATCATTACTAGCCAAAAATATCTTTTACTGCCAAAAATACTAATTACTTTTGTGATGGCACTTGGAGTTATATTAACTCCAATTTATTCATTGTCTATGTTACGCCAGATGTTCTATGGATACAAGTTATTTAATGCTCCAAACTCCTCTTTTTTTGATTCTGGCCCGCGCGAGTTATTTGTTTCACTTTCTATTCTTCTACCCGTAATAGGTATCGGGATTTATCCAGACTTCGTTTTCTCATTATCCGTTGACAAGGTTGAGGCTATTTTATCTAATTATTAATTTTTTAAGAATCCGAAAATAAAGTAGAAGTGGAAAAGTATTTTTCGACTTTTTTTTTTTAACGTAAAAAAAAATTGTAACCAGAAAGTAGGGCTTTTTACAGAGCCATTTGAATCAAGCAATGAGTGATTCAAATGGTTCGTTTACACAATGTTTTTTATATAGACTTATATGCTGCCCTATGTTTATTTTTATCAGACCCGCGTCCTCAATTCAATTAGATATTAATTGAAATAAACCATAACTATGCAGTCCTATTCCTAATAAATTAACCCCGAAATAACATATCCAAATTAAAAGAAAGCCTATAAAGGCCACAATTGCAGAATTTAGACCTTTCCACTTTTTATGTGTTCTAGTATGTAAATAAATTGCGAATATTGCCCAAGTAATAAAAGCCCAAGTTTCCTTTGGGTCCCAGTTCCAATATGATCCCCATGCCTCGTTAGCCCAGACTGCTCCTGAAAGAATACCTATAGTTAAAAGGATAAAGCCGATACTAATAATACGATAGCCCCAACAATCTAATTGTTGAATCAACTGAGACCTATAATAATTGTTACAACAAAGAAAAAAAGTGTTTCGTAAAACAGTGCCGCTTTCGTTCATGTATTGAATCTCATAAAAAAAAAAAGATTCATTTAAAAAATTATTATTTTTAATTTTAAAGGGAATCTTTGTTATTTTTCGAAATGTAATGACTAGAAGAGCTACTCCTAATAATGATCCACATAAAAGGGCTGCATAGGCCAATATCATCATACTTACATGCATCACTAACCACTGAGATTGAAGAGCGGGTACTAATGTTGTAGATTGATGCACTTCAGTTAAAAAACCGGAAGTAGCAAAGCCCTGAATCAAAAGTGCACTTGGCGCGGTTATTAGATTTAAAAGGGTTTTCTTTTTTTTTAAATAAGGAATTATATGAATAATGGTTAAACTCCATGAAAGAAAGAGCAATGATTCATATAGATTACTTAATGGTAAATGTCCCCAAAAAATCCAACGAGTAACTAATAATCCAGTTATACAGAAAAAAGTAGTTATCATACCCTTTTCTGACGAATAATAGAGTTCTCTTATTTCATCAACTAATAAGGTTATTAAATGAATTGTAATTACAATGGAAACAACCGAAACGGATATATGAGTTAATATATGCTCGAAAGTCGAAAATATCATAAAAAAAAAAAAAAGCCCCCCTCATTATTTCATTACTACAAAATAGCTATTATAATATTATTATATAGATATATAATAATATTATTCTTAGAATTGAAATTAGAATTGAATAGAATTGAAATAAGTAAGTGTTTTCGTTCTAGGAACTCGTATATGCCGCCACTCGGACTCGAACCGAGATGCTCTAGCACTGCTTCCTAAGAGCAGCGTGTCTACCGATTTCACCATAGCGGCTTCCCTTGCTAGAAATCATAATAACTAATTATTATTCAATCGTCGAGATTGAAAGAGTCAATTCAAGGCAATATTTTTGAGGTTAGTGAAGAAAAAAGTGATGAATCGAAACTCGTTTCATTTTTTGAACGTTCTAAATAAGAATTTTTTGATGGTGATTGATAGGTAGTGATAAGTCCTAAGAACCGATGGGGAAATGAAAATCCCCATCCCAGAACGGATAAAAGAGACTAAAAAGAAAGTTGAAACATTGTCTTTTGCATTTTTTTTGAGTCTGTTTTTAACCAAAAAACCTTTTTTGAATTCAGTCGATAACAGACTTCGTTTTCTACCTATTCTAAAAGAAAAAATGAGTTCAATTAAATATTGATCAATTCAAAATATTAGTGACTGACAGTCCTTATTTTTTTTCTATTTTAGAGTTGAAATTAGACAAACAACAAGACTTTTCTTAGAATCAAACTTATTTAGGTTTTTTCAACCTTTGATTGTTTATTTTTTTTTGTCCGACAAAAAAAACTTTTTGAATTCCCGGTCGAAAGAGATTTCGACAATGAAAAAGCTTTCAACGCTGCCCAATATCCCTTTCTTTTCCAAACATTTTTACGAATACGCTTTTTTGATATAGAAGTGCGCTTTTTTGGAACGGCCATTTAAAAGTTGAGAGGTCACTCATTGCTATAATTGGATGTGAAAGACATTTTTAGTTAAAAAATAATTGTTTTTTTCTTTTCGATTCAGTATTGATGAATCTTTAGATCCTACTATCTTGCTAAAAGAAGGGATTCATTGCTTGCTATTTCTTCGAAAGGGAAGTATACCTAATTTTGATTTTAAAATCAAAATAAAAAAAGTGAAAGGAGATTACATTAGTTAGTCTATCTAAGGATGGATTTCTTTTAGAAAAAAAAAGAAATTTTTTTTCTTTACTTCTTTAAATTTCATACTTTGTTTTTTTTGTTCCATGGAACGTATGTTAATTTAAAAGTTAATATTATTATTAATATTATTAATATAATTATAATAATGAATATAATACTATAGAACTTCCTCCAAGCATAAATATCTTTTTATATATTTTGATATTTTATATATTTTGATATTATATATTTTGATATGATAATGGAAGAGAATTAAACCTTCAAAAAGAATCAATTAATGATTGCGGATAAATGAACTAAAAAACGGGTTTTAATTTGATTGTCTCAAGTTTTGTGCTTCTTTTTCTGATTCATATCAAAATGAATTCTTTATTGTTTCTTTATGCATAGAAATATGTATTCTTTATTATATGGGTCTTTTTTATATAGGTTATAGTAGATATAGAAATTTTTCGTAATTCCGCATAAAAAGAAAATGAAACTTTTCCCCTTTTTTGGGTCTTCATCAAAAATGTTCTTAAATACTTAAATAAAAGTCAGTATTTATTTTTGACTGATAAGTCGGTTATATTATTTGTTATTTGACCAACTCTAACTTCGTAATTTGAATATGTGCCGTGTTTTGAAAAGATTCATAATAATAATTAAGAATATCCAATTTTAGTTAGGTTTTACATATTTTGCTTTTTTATTGACTTTCTCTTTTGAAATTTGAAAAGGGACAAGAACGAGTGAGTAAGAAACCATTCAATATTAGAAAAAAACTTTTATATGGAACATACATATCAATATTCCTGGATAATCCCTTTTATTACACTTCCAATTCCTATGGTAATAGGGGGGGGTCTTCTCCTTTTTCCGACAGCAACAAAAAAGTTTCGTCGTATGTTGTCTTTTTTAAGTGTTTTTTTATTAAGTATAGTTATGCTTTTTGCAATCAACCTCCTTCTTCAGCAAA